TCCTGTTAAAAAATAATCGCAAAAATCCAAACATTTATCTATCCAGCCATGAGGTAAATCAGCAGCGACTCCGCCAATACGAAAAAAATTGTGCATCATTCGCATACCGGTGGCAGCTTCGAATAGGTCATATATCAATTCTCTTTCTCGAAAAATATAGAAGAAAGGAGTCTGTGCCCCAATATCTGCCATAAAAGGGCCAAGCCATAACAAATGCGAAGCTATACGACTTAACTCCAACATAATGACTCTGATATAACTGGCCCTTTTAGGGACTTGAATATTGCCTAATTGCTCTGGCGCATTTACAGTTATTGCTTCTGTGAACATAGTAGCTAAATAATCCCAACGTGTTACATAAGGCAAATATTGTATAATTGTTCGATTTTCCGCAATTTTTTCCATACCTCTGTGTAAATAACCCAATATTGGTTCACAGTCAATAACATCTTCACCATCTAAAGTAACAATGAGTCGAAGAACACCATGCATTGATGGGTGGTGAGGTCCCATATTGACTATCATGAGGTCTTTTCTTGTAGCTGGTACAGTCATAGGTTTTTCCTGATTCATTCTTCCATGAATTGCTGAAAGCGAAAAGAAGTTCACCAAACTTTAAGCCAATAATTCAAACTAACTCTTCAAATTAACGAGTTTTTCTCTCTCGAATATCCAACTGTCCTATTAATTCTTTATAACGTGCTCTATTTTTTTTTGACAAATAAGCCAGCAGCCGTTGACGTTTTCCGAGAATTTTCCGCAGACCTCTTTGAGATAAATAGTCTTTTTTGTGCAATTCCAAATGTGAAGTAAGCCTCCGTATCTTGTTGGTGAAACTTACTACTTGAAATTCAACAGATCCTCTGTTTTCTTTGTTTTCTTCTTGTTCTTGCAAAATAATTGAAATAAATGAATTTTTTACCATAAAATAATTTCACACTCCCCTTTTTACAGATATTTATTTTATTGATCAGTAATAATAATGTCACAAATTTTAATGTAGTATATACAATAATCATAATTTCTTTATCCATTCCTAGTTTTTTCAATTATTAATCAATCCTATTTTTGAGTTCATTTGTATAGTGATACAAAAAGACGATACCAAATAGTTTAGTCCGAAGATTCGATTGATTAATTTATTCTGTTGATTAATTTTTTAATTGATACCCCATTTTCCTTAATATTCACGTATCCTAGACTGGGATGTAAGACAGCGCATATGCGCATCGGGTTGCTTGCATATAACATGGTCGCGGACAGAAGAAAAAATGAAAAATATCATTGATAGAACAATAGAATATATAGGAAATTCAAAATTTTTAATCAGGGATACATATATATCCTTAACATACTCAAGCGGCTCCCATTATTGGTATCAAACCAATAGCGATTCATACAAGCTAAATCTTCTAATCGATAATTAGGCCAAAAAAAGAACTTTAATTTATTTAATTCATTTTTTTTTCTGTCAAAATTTTTACTTTCCTCCAAAAATTGACTCCAGTTTTTTATCTTGTTTTCCTTGCAAAATAAATTATTTCTATGCACACCATTCTGATTCTTTAAATTCAAATTGAAAGAAATTAGAATTCTCAATTCTCTACGACGTCTAGACGATAAAATTTTTTCAGGAACAAGCAAATCTAAATTTTTTTTGTCTCCATTTAGAGTTTTTATTTTATGTCTTGAAATGGATTCATCAAAAGTATTCTTTTCAACATTTTGGGGGTTTCGGTATCTTTGATTACTTTGGTGCTTACTTTTATGAACCAAGGAAATACCTATGATTTGATACATAAAAAACTGTCCGTCATTTTTTACAGATAGACGGGCAGGTTCCATAATTAATATTCCCTTTTTCGTTAATTGTGTAAGATTTAAACGCCTCCTCATTATATCCAGATTCATTTCTTTCCTTTGAATATAGGATATAGTAATTTTTCTTACATTTATGAGGCTAATCAGCAGACCATATATCTGGATATTATTCAGCATTTTTTGATTCAATTGATTCAAACGTCCAGTCCATCTTAATTGCAAAGGAAAATCTCCTTTAAGGAATATTTTTAGTTTTTCAATGGATTCTAAAAAATATTCTTCAATATTGTTTTGATTCTTTAATTCAAAATATTGTTTTGAATTTGATGGGCTAAAATTAAAAAAAACCTCATCCTCCTCTTGTTTTCCTTTGATATTTTGATTTTCAATAAAATTTGGATTTATATTCAAATTAAAAAGAAGTAAGTTGCTTGGGATAAACCAAGGTTTCTCTTTATATTTATGATAAAGTATCACAAACTCTGGAAAGAAAAAAACTTTCGGATTCGATATGAGGCGATTTAAGATTAAGAATTTTTCATTCATTCCCATCCAATCAAAAGACATTCCCATCCAATCAAAAAAGACCTTTTTGTAATTGATTTCAGAATTTGAATCAATTGGAAGATAAAAAAGACCATTACCTTTATTATTAAGTTTATCCCTGATTTGGTCTTTTTTAGATTCAACCTCAATATTTGTACTAAATTTCCAACCCAAATATTTTCTATCTGTATTTTTTTCCCTATCTATAATATCACTTTTTCCTATATAATTCTTGATAGGAATATTCTTGAGTATGCTAAAAATTTTTTCGTTATTTATGTTGGAATTTTCTTGATTCTTATTTGTTTCTAATGATGATCTATAAATAGAGGCCTTCTTCTTAGTTTCAGAATGAATATATTTATATGATAAAAGATCATATCTATAGTTTTTTTGAAAATTCTCCTCTTTATTTGGTAATAAATATACTTTCAAATTTTGTTTTTTTTTTGAATCAAATAATTGGTCTTTTTCATAGGAATACCGTTTATTTAAATCCTTATTTTGAGACGTATGACATTGATTTAGTCCATTTCTCCATTTTTGTGGGACTAATCTAGACCATGTAATCTGCGATAAATCGTATTGATAATGACCTCTTAACCAGTTTTTCCATGGATTCATTGCATTATTTGGAAGTTTCTTATGTCTTACTTCGGAATCAAATATTCCTTGTCTTCCAAAAAGATCTTTTATTTCATTCTTAAGAAAAAAAGAAGGTCCATTATATTGAAGAAGAGATCTTAACTTATTGAAGTTAATAACTTGGGTTTGTGATAATTTAAAAAATACATATTTTTGTGACAAGTAAGATAAATTAAAAAAAATATGTGACTTCCGCTTACTATTTCTAAGATTATCAAAAGCCTTTTTTATAGTTATAGGCGAAATGAAATCAATTTTATTTTGTTTTGTTTTATTAATCTTTTCTTGATCTTTATTTATTTCATTATTGTCAATGTATTTATCAAGAATTTTTTTTGTTGATTCCATACAAATTTGTAGAGTGATTCTGCGCATATTAATGATACATAGAAAGATATCTATGTATATTTTTTCAATGAAAAATTTAACTATTAATTCAATATTTTTTCTTTTTAATATTTTCCAAATTTTTGGGGGTGATTCTCCATTATTTCCATTATTATTATTATTTTTTTTTATTCCCGGCGTTACTTTTTTTTTATTTTTTTTCATTATTTCTATTTGATTTCTGATTGTGTTTCTTCTATCAATTCTATGTTTCATTTCTTTTTCGGCCTGTGAATAATTTGTCCAACCTGTAGATCGATTTTGAATAACTGATTCCTGAATTATCTGAGCGCTGATTATAGAATCCTTTTCTGTTTGAGTTTCACTTGATTCATATATTTCTGTCGGTATAACTAATGGAATTTTATTTTCTTTTAAAAGTTCTTTTATTTTTTGTTTTACAAATAAAACTGCTTTTCCTTGTTTTTTTGTTATTTTTTTTAAAACTCTTCGAACTCTAAAATTCAATTTTTTTATTTCGACTTTATAGTCTATATCTTCAAAAATGGGTTCAAAAAAGGAAGGTGTTTTTCGAGGAGGACCAAAAGGATATTCTGTTTCCTTTCCTAAAACTGTTAAAAAACAAGAATCAAAATCATCTTGTTCCTTTCGATCTCTATCAGAGAGTCGTAGTTTAGATCTGTGCCAAGGTTTCAAATGAAAAGGATATAGGATTTTGATCTGAAAACCTTCTCTTAACCAATTTTTAGGAAATTCTGTTTTGGAGAATTGAAGACCATTATAGCTACACTTTAGATAAATTTCTCTATTCCAATCTTGGAAATCCTCATACCATTCCGGAGATTGCCGTAATAAAATACATCCAATATTCTTAGCTATTATTAATAAGGGTAATTTAATATATCTTCTAAAAATTGATTGAGCTAGTAACAGAATACTTCGTGTTTTTTGTGCATATGGAATGTTCTCCCAGAATTCTATTACGTCTTCCTGGTTGTTTTTTTTTATTTGCAATTGTTGATCTAAAATTTCAAATTCTGACTTTTTACCCAACCAATCTGTAATATTAAAAAAAAGTTGCATTAGGTCGGATATAGGAAAAGGAAAATCTTCCATTTTTTCCAAAAAAAGTGGGGAATGGGGATTTCCTTGGGACGGTCCCCAAATAACCATTTTACGCCTTTGAACGCGCATAGATCCTTTGATTACGGCTCGACGAAAATCTGGTTCTTCGAAATAACTTATAAACCCAGACTCTCTATTAAATTTTCTATAAAGATTAAAATTCTTGAACTGAGATTTCTTAAAACTTCGTCTGGAACGAGTTAAAAAAGATATACGTTTAAATCTTCTTGTTCTAAGCTGGTGATCCAGCCCTTGCATTATACCTTGTTCTTTTCGTCGTTTTTTAAAATATTGTTCCAACTCGTTGATTAATTTGTATGACCACCGAAGGGGTTTTTTACCTATTTTGTTCATTCCAATAGATTTTTTTTCACGCTTAGGCTTAGTTAGAATTGCGTTCAATGAAAACTTTAACCTATTCTTTGAATCCATTTTCACCTCTTTTTTTTCTGATCTTTCGATTTTCTCTTGATATTCTGGAGAATCTAGAGAATTAGGATCGGGAAGAAGGATAT